ATAAAATAAAGGCCTATGAGATAGAAATAATAAATCATAAATAGAGTTCAGGTTCGAATTCCATACAAAATATAGATATTATTATCTATAAATAACTATAATGATAAACAAATGGAAGGCTTTCCAAAACCTTTTTATTCTTTTTATTCTTATTCATCCGCTTGGTATTTATATTTTTAGAACAAGTTAGTTGAACTTGAAAATTCACGCATTGAAATTGAAAATTAAGTCAATAATGGAATTGGATTTGTTAGATTGGATTTGTTAGATGGTATCAATGAAATCGAGTACTAACTCCTATTTTTTTTTTACTGAATTAATTGATCAACTTGCCGTCGAACATTTATTTTGGACTAGAAAATTTTGAAAAAAAAAAGATTTTCGACATATTTATTATTATTATGAGAACCAATCCTACTACTTCTAGTTCGGGAGTTTCCGCGCTTGAAAAAAAAAACCTGGGTCGTATCGCCCAAATAATTGGGCCAGTACTAGATGTAGCTTTTCCCCCAGGCAAGATGCCTAATATTTACAACGCTCTGGTAGTTAAGGGTCGAGATACTGTCGGACAAGAAATTAATGTGACTTGTGAAGTACAACAATTGTTAGGAAATAATCGAGTTCGGGCTGTAGCTATGAGTGCTACAGATGGTCTAACGCGAGGAATGGAAGTGATTGACACAGGAGCTCCTCTAAGTGTTCCAGTTGGTGGAGCGACTCTAGGACGAATTTTCAACGTGCTTGGAGAACCTGTTGATGATTTAGGTCCTGTAGATACTCGCGCAACATCGCCGATTCATAGATCTGCACCTGCTTTTATACAGTTAGATACAAAATTATCTATTTTTGAAACAGGAATTAAAGTAGTAGATCTTTTAGCCCCTTATCGCCGTGGCGGAAAAATCGGACTATTCGGGGGGGCTGGAGTGGGTAAAACGGTGCTTATTATGGAATTAATCAACAACATTGCGAAAGCTCATGGAGGCGTATCCGTATTTGGTGGCGTAGGCGAGCGGACTCGTGAAGGAAATGATCTTTACATGGAAATGAAAGAATCTGGAGTAATTAATGAAGAAAATATTGCAGAATCAAAAGTGGCTCTAGTCTATGGTCAGATGAACGAACCGCCGGGGGCTCGTATGAGAGTTGGTTTGACTGCCCTAACTATGGCGGAATATTTCCGAGATGTTAATGAACAAGACGTACTTCTATTTATCGACAATATCTTCCGTTTCGTCCAAGCGGGATCCGAAGTATCCGCCTTATTGGGTAGAATGCCTTCCGCTGTGGGTTATCAACCTACCCTTAGTACCGAAATGGGTTCTTTACAAGAAAGAATTACTTCAACCAAAGAGGGGTCCATAACTTCTATTCAAGCAGTTTATGTACCTGCGGACGATTTGACTGACCCTGCTCCTGCCACGACATTTGCGCATTTAGATGCCACTACTGTACTATCAAGAGGATTAGCCGCTAAAGGTATCTATCCAGCAGTCGATCCTTTAGATTCAACGTCAACTATGCTCCAACCTCAGATCGTTGGTGAGGAACATTATGAAACTGCGCAAAGAGTTAAGCAAACTTTACAACGTTACAAAGAGCTTCAGGACATTATAGCTATCCTTGGACTGGACGAATTATCCGAAGAGGATCGCTTAACTGTCGCAAGAGCACGAAAAATTGAGCGTTTCTTATCACAACCCTTTTTCGTAGCAGAAGTATTTACCGGTTCTCCGGGGAAATATGTTGGTCTAGCAGAAACAATTAGAGGGTTTAAATTGATCCTTTCCGGAGAATTAGATAGTCTCCCTGAACAGGCCTTTTATTTGGTAGGTAATATTGATGAAGCTACTGCCAAGGCTACAAACTTAGAAATGGAGAACAAATGACCTTAAATCTTTGTGTACTGACCCCGAATCGAATTGTTTGGGATTCCGAAGTGAAAGAAATCATTTTATCTACTAATAGTGGACAAATTGGCGTATTACCAAATCATGCGCCTATTGCCACAGCTGTCGATATCGGTATTTTGAGAATACGCCTTAATGACCAATGGTTAACGCTGGCTCTGATGGGCGGTTTTGCTAGAATAGGAAATAATGAGATTACTGTTTTAGTAAATGATGCAGAGAAGGGGAATGACATTGATCCACAAGAAGCTCAGCAAACTCTTGAAATAGCCGAAGCTAACTTGAGAAAAGCGGAAGGCAAGAGACAAATAATTGAGGCAAATCTAGCTCTCAGACGAGCTAGGGCACGAGTAGAGGCTATCAATGGAATTTCGTAACTATAACTAGTTGGGACAGTCGAATAATCAACAGAACTTCTGTATAAACAGAAGTTCTGTTTATACACCCTATTTGTTTTTTATTCTGCCAATTAAATAGAATCATTAAGTAGAATCAGATTCTAATACAACGAAAAATTTTTTCAATTCAAAAATAAAATAGAATGGAACGAAAAAGAAAAAAAAAATCAATAAAATAAATAATAAATAAGT